AGTGATAGTGTTAGTTATAGTTTCAGTAATGTTGATTATTTATTTGGTATCAGGGATATTTGGAGTTTGATCTCTGATGACACTTTTTTAGTTAGGGATAGTAATGGTGACAGTTATTCCGTATATTTTGATATTGAAAATCATAGTTTTGAGATTGACAATGATAGTTCTTTTCTGAGTGAATTAGAAGGTTTTTTTTCTAGTTTTTTGAATAGGGGGTCTAAGAGAAACAATCACTACTATTATCATTACATGTATGATACTCAATCTAGTTGGACTAATCACATTAATAGTTGCATTAATAGTTATCTTCGTTTTGAAGTCAGTATTAATAGTTCCATTTCAGGTGGTACTGACAATTACAGTGACAGTTACATTTATAGTTTCATTTGTACTGAAAATGTAAGTGGTAGTGAAAGTGGAAGTTTTAGTATACGAACTCGTAATAATGGCAGTGATTTCAATATAAGAGGAAGATCTAATGATTTCGATATAAATAAAAAATACAGACATTTATGGGTTCAATGCGAAAATTGTTATGGATTAAATTATAAAAAACTTCTTAGGTCAAAAATGAATATTTGTGAACAGTGTGGATATCATTTGAAAATGAGTAGTTCAGATAGAATCGAACTTTCGATTGATTCGGGCACTTGGGATCCTATGGATGAAGATATGGTTTCTATGGACCCCATTCAATTTCATTCAGAAGAGGAACCTTATAAAGATCGTATCGATTCTTATCAAAGAAAGACAGGTTTAACTGAAGCTGTTCAAACAGGCATAGGTCAACTAAACGGTATTACCGTAGCAATTGGGGTTATGGATTTTCAGTTCATGGGAGGTAGTATGGGATCTGTAGTAGGTGAGAAAATCACTCGTTTGATTGAGTATGCTACTAATCGATCTCTACCTGTCATTATTGTGTGTGCTTCTGGAGGAGCACGCATGCACGAAGGAAGTTTGAGCTTGATGCAAATGGCTAAAATATCTTCTGCTTCATATGATTACCAATCCACTAAAAAGTTATTCTATGTATCAGTCCTTACATCTCCTACAACCGGTGGAGTAACAGCCAGTTTTGGTATGTTGGGAGATATCATTATTGTTGAACCTAATGCGTACATTGCATTTGCGGGTAAAAGAGTAATTGAACAAACATTGAATAAGACAGTACCCGATGGTTCACAAGCGGCTGAGTATTTATTCCATAAAGGCTTATTCGACCCAATCGTACCACGTAATCCTTTAAAAGGTGTTCTAAGTGAGTTATTTCAGCTCCATGGTTTCTTTCCCTTGAATCAAAATTCCAAAAATTAAAGTATAGCACTAGATTCAGTTATTTTATTTGTAGCGAAGAAGTATTTAGTTCATCGTAATAAAAAAAACTAAGAAAAATGTTCTTTGGTGATATAAGTTACACTTTCTAGTAAGAGTCAGAAGTTTCGGATAATTTTTTTTCTTCCAGATCCAGATCTATTTTTTATCTTACCCCTATTCATGATTAGGTATTATGAACCTCTATCAACAGGATAAAATAAAAAGGTGAATTTCTCTTTCCGAGGAATTCGAATTTGGGGAAATAAAAAGAATTTTATCTGTCTATCTTACGTATTAATTAAGATAGACAATAATGAAAAAAAAAATATCAAAATAAAAAGAAATATCAAATATGGAAATGGAATAAAATAATTTCTATATCTATCGCATTTTTACTATGAATCCCCGTTTGTTGGATCGTATTATTTAGAGTCGCGAATTCATAATGAACTTAATTTTCATAAGAAAACTCCTTTTTAATAAGAAACCCCTTATTAGATTAGAAAGAAAGATAGAAAGAACATAAGGATGGGAGAAGAAGAATAATAAAATTTGTATTTGTAAAAGAAGATTATCCTATCTATATTCGTGTAGAAAGATGAATAGGCACACTTAATTTAGTTCTACATTTTTGCACTTATTATCTATCCTTTTTTTTTTTGATTTTATTAATATTTTAAATTTCTAAATAATAATATTTTAAATAATATTATTTAGAAATTTTATATTTATTATAAATTATATATTTATATATACTTAATTGTTTATATATACTTAGTAGTATAATATTATTTTTGAATATTATTATTCAAAAATAATATTATATAAAATACAATAGTCAATATTACTTAATATTACTTATAATAGATATACTTATCATATCATAAGATATCTTTCTAATAGATACAAATATATAGATACAAATATTAAATCGAGGCATCCATTCTATGACAGATCTCAACTTACCCTCTATTTTTGTGCCTTTAGTGGGCCTAGTATTTCCGGCAATTGCAATGGCTTCTTTATCTCTTCATGTCCAAAAAAATAAGATTGTCTAGATCCAATGGGACCAAATCTTATCAATTTATTTCAACACTGTATCATAATACAGATATTTATTTAGTGCAATATGGTACGATATGTGGCTCTTTCCACACACAAATGAAAGAACTGTTATGCATGCGGATACATGATATCTGCATAAATGCATGTATATATATGCAGGGCATAGCTGGTTAAAAACGGATCAGTAAATATTTTTAATAGAAAGTCAATGTATCTAACCAATTACTCCACATCAGAATAGTGCTAGTTGATGAAAGTTACTTCGGGATCAAGAAAGGTAAAGTCAAATTTGGGTTATTCTCTCAATTCCAATCGAATACAACTGGATCTAGTATAGTATGAATTGGCGATCAGAACATATATGGATAGAACTTATAAGGGGGTCTCGAAAAACAAGTAATTTTTGCTGGGCCTGTATCCTTTTTTTAGGTTCACTAGGATTCTTAGCGGTTGGAACTTCCAGTTATCTTGGTAGGAATCTGATATCCGTATTTCCATCTCAGCAAATTCTTTTTTTTCCACAAGGAATCGTGATGTCTTTTTACGGGATCGCAGGTCTATTCGTTAGCTCCTATTTGTGGTGCACAATTTTGTGGAATGTAGGTAGTGGTTATGACCGATTCGATAGAAAAGAAGGAATTGTGTGCATTTTTCGTTGGGGATTTCCTGGAATAAATCGTCGCATCTTCCTTCGCTTCCTTATGAGAGATATCCAATCAATCAGAATTGAGGTTAAAGAGGGTCTTTATCCTCGTCGTGTCCTTTATATGGAAATCAGAGGTCAAGGGGCCATTCCCTTGACTCGTACTGATGAGAATTTTACTCCACGAGAAATTGAACAAAAAGCTGCCGAATTGGCCTATTTCTTGCGCGTACCAATTGAAGTATTTTGAAATGAATTGAACACAATAAAGAATAAATGTTTTCTCGGCATGGGGGAAGGAACTTGCTAATTCCTTTTTTAATACAATTGAAGTCTTTTTCGAATGTTCATTCGAACAAAACATGTTAGATTATTCTATTTCCTCCTTCCTTTGTCGTGGCGACTCCCATAGAATAAAACAAAAAAGCAGGAGGGCATATATGGAATAACTATAATAAACTATACTATAATTAAGAAAAGAAGAAATTTTTGTATACCATTTGTATACCAAAAGTATTTCGTATGCGTATGGATCCCAACTCAATTCTTTTCTACTAGAAAATTTCTACTAGAAACAAGGATAATCTAATAAGTAGGGATTCATCAAATATATCCGAACATGTATTTCGTAAGACGTAATTCATCTCATCTTTTTAGGCCCAAAATTTTGATGATACCTTTTTTCCTTGGTTGTGGCTAGACGGTGAAACATTTCGAAATAATTAACTGAGGGAGGTTTTCGTTTCGAAATATGATTCGTTATTTTAAGTGGGTTTTCGAGTATTCATAGAAAGGAACAAATGAGGATGAAATTGCTTCGAATTTGCCCAATTGAGATATCTGGGAATAATATAGATTTTGCATTTTTATCCGAAAAGGACGGACCCTTATCCCATTTTTATATTCCTTCTAGATCCAAGAACTAAACTCAATTTTTACACAAAAATTGGAATGAATAGACCCATAGGTTCAATACCTTGTTATAGAACTCGTGCTTCAGAGAAATATCATATAGAGTCAACGAATGAAGCAGGTTCATTAACAATTCAATTCACAGATAAAAAATGAAAAAAAAGAAAGCATTGCCTTCTTTCCCATATCTTGTATCTATAGTATTTTTGCCCTGGTGGGTCTCTCTCTCATTTAATAAATGTCTGGAACTTTGGGTTACTAATTGGTGGAATACCGGGCAATCCGAAACTCTCTTGAATATCATTCAAGAGAAAAACGTTCTAGAAAGATTCATAGAATTAGAAGAACTCTTTCTGTTGGACGAAATGATAAAGGAGTACCCGGAGACACATATACAAAAACTTCGTATAGGAATACACAAGGAAACGATACAATTGGTCAAAGCACACAATGAATATCATCTCCATATCATTTTGCATTTCTCGACAAATATAATCTCTTTCGCTATTCTAAGTGGTTATTTTATTTTGGGTAATGAGGAACTTGTCATTCTTAATTCTTGGGTTCAGGAATTCCTCTATAACTTAAGTGACACAATAAAAGCTTTTTTGATTCTTTTAGTTACTGATTTATGGATTGGATTTCACTCGACTCATGGTTGGGAACTAATAATTGGTTCGTTCTACAACGATTTTGGATTGGCTCATAACGATCAAATTATATCTGGTCTTGTTTCCACCTTTCCAGTTATTCTAGATACAATTGTGAAATATTGGATTTTCCTTTATTTAAATCGTGTATCTCCTTCGCTTGTAGTCATTTATCATTCAATGAATGAATGAAGAACTCATTTGATCTCCTGATATCAATCAAATAAATCAGAATCTTTCTTCCTTTATAAAGAAAGCATTTTGAATCTTACTTAATTCTTTATATTTTATTTCTACCGGTTCAAGGTATTCGTCCTATATTCCAGTACAACTATTCCAGTACAATGACAGACTCGTGCATAGGGAACTTGACTAGTTCCCTATCTAATTTATTGTAGAAATTCCGAGAT